TTGCACCAAGAGAAGTTCCTATCGAAGTTCAATGTGAATCTTTTGGTACCTATCATGAGATTTATGGTCACTATCTAATAGTAAGAAATGTCAAAAAAGAAATCCTTTGTATAGACATTCGAACCACTGTTGGTCATATTTATTTTTACCGAGAGATAGAAGAAGCCATACAGGGGTTTTGCCGGGCTTGCTCATATAGTACCTAAGCTAAAAAATTCTATGATACCCGCGATAATTCGATTCGGATCTCCCCGCCTCAACTAGTATTATAATTCGTGAATTTCTACGCTAATCAAGATCGAGGAAAGGCAGTCTTCGAATCACTGACTCAAACCCATTGTCGAATCCTACTCAACTGAATAGGGAGGTACTTATGGCGGAACGAGCCGATCTAGTCTTTCACAATAAAGCGATAGATGGAACTGCCATGAAACGACTTATTAGCAGATTAATAGATCACTTTGGAATGGCATATACATCACATATCCTGGATCAAGTAAAGACTCTGGGTTTCCAGCAAGCCACTGCTACATCCATTTCATTAGGAATTGATGATCTTTTAACAATACCTTCTAAGGGATGGCTAGTACAAGATGCTGAACAACAAAGTTTAATTTTGGAAAAACACCATCATTATGGTAATGTACACGCGGTAGAAAAATTACGTCAATCCATTGAGATCTGGTATGCTACAAGTGAATATTTACGACAAGAAATGAATCCTAATTTTAGGATGACTGATCCTTCTAATCCAGTCCATATAATGTCTTTTTCGGGGGCTAGAGGAAATGCATCTCAGGTCCATCAATTAGTAGGTATGAGAGGATTAATGTCGGATCCTCAAGGACAAATGATTGATTTACCCATTCAAAGCAATTTACGCGAAGGGCTCTCTTTAACGGAATATATTATTTCCTGCTACGGAGCTCGCAAAGGAGTTGTGGATACTGCTGTACGAACCTCAGATGCTGGATACCTCACGCGCAGACTTGTTGAAGTAGTTCAACACATTGTTGTACGTAGAACAGATTGTGGCACCACCCGAGGTATTTCTGTGAGTCCTCGAAATGGGATGATAACAGAAAGAATTTTTATCCAAACATTAATTGGTCGTGTATTAGCAGACAATATATATATCGGTTCACGATGCATTGCCATTAGAAATCAAGATATTGGGATTGGGCTTGTCAACCGATTCATAACCTTTCGAGCACAACCAATATCTATTAGAACCCCCTTTACTTGCAGGAGTACATCTTGGATCTGTCGATTATGTTATGGCCGCAGTCCCACTCATGGCGACCTGGTCGAATTGGGAGAAGCAGTAGGTATTATTGCGGGTCAATCTATTGGGGAACCGGGGACTCAACTAACACTAAGAACTTTTCATACCGGTGGGGTATTTACAGGCGGTACTGCAGAACACGTACGAGCTCCTGATAATGGAAAAATAAAATTCAATGAAGATTTGGTTCATCCCACACGTACACGTCATGGATATCCTGCTTTTCTATGTTATATAGACCTATATGTAACTATTGAGGGTCAAGATATTCTACATAATGTGAATATTCCACCAAAAAGTTTTATTTTAGTTAAAAATGATCAATATGTAGAATCGGAACAAGTGATTGCTGAGATTCGCGCCGAAGCATCCACCTTGAATTTTAAAGAGAGGGTTCGAAAACATATTTATTCTGACTCAGAGGGAGAAATGCACTGGAGTACCGCTGTGTACCATGCACCCGAATATACATATGGTAATGTTCATCTCTTACCAAAAACAAGTCATTTGTGGATATTATCAGGGGTTCCGTACAGATCCAGTATAGTCCCTTTTTCGCTCCACAAGGATCAAGATCAAATAAATATTCATTCTCTTTCTGCCGAACGAAAATATATTCCTAACCTTTCGGTGACTAATGATCAAGTGAGACACAAATTGTTTAGGTCGGATCCTTCTGGTAAAAGGGGGGAGTGGGTTCTTGATTATTCAGGACCTGCTCGAATCATATGTAATGGCCATTGTAATTTCATATATCCCGCCATTCTCGACGATAATTCTGATTTATTGGCAAAGAGGCGAAGAAATAGATTCATCATTCCATTACAATCTAATCAAGAACAAGAAAAAGAACTAATACCCCGTTCAGGTATCTCGATTGAAATACCCACAAACGGTCTTTTCCGTATAAATAGTATTCTTGCTTATTTCGATGATCCCCGATACAGACGAAATAGTTCGGGAATTACTAAATATGGGACTATAGAGGTGGATTCAATCGTCAAAAAGGAGGATTTGATTGAGTATCGAAGAACAAAAGAATTTAGGCCAAAATATCAAATGAAAATAGATCGATTTTTTTTCATTCCCGAGGAAGTGCATATCTTACCCGGATCTTCTTCCATAATGGTACGGAACAATAGTATCATTGGAGTAGATACACGAATTACTTTCAATATAAAAAGCCGAGTAGGCGGATTGGTCCGAGTGGAGAAA